TTTTTTTTGAAAAATAGAAGAAAAACCCCTTCATTTTCATTAGAAAAACAGAAATCTGTTAAAAAAAAGAGATAGGATTGGAATCGATACGTTGATTCTTTTTTTCGCAATTTTTTTGAACCGTATGCATCCAAAGGTGCACGTATGGTTCAAAAGGGATACAATTTTGTCCTAATCAACCGACTTTATCGAGAAAGATTACTTTTTTTAGGCCAAGAAGTTGATAGCGAGATCTCAAATCAACTTGTTGGTCTCATGGTATATCTCAGTATAGAAGATGATACTAAGGATCTTTATTTGTTTATAAACTCCCCCGGCGGATGGGTAATACCAGGAATAGCCATTTATGATACTATGCAATTTGTTTCGCCTGATGTACATACAATATGCATGGGATTAGCCGCTTCAATGGGATCTTTTATTCTGGTCGGAGGAGAAATTACCAAACGTTTAGCATTCCCTCACGCTTGGCGCCAATGAGTTTTTATTTGAAAAAAAAAAAAGAAGAAGACTATGCCTTCGCCATATCGAATGTGAATAATAGGTAATAATAGCATGGCACTTCGAGTTCGATATGAACAGAACAAACTATTATTGTTTTTCCTAACACGAGATTTTGTATCGAGATAGTAGTATGAAACAAAGGTTATTTTCGATTTGATTTTATTTATGTGTCGGGAGTACATTTTCAGCGTCACAAACCATTTTTCTTCCACACCAGAAGTCTCCTTCTGATATTTATGTTACGAAAGAAAGAGTGCAAAAATGAAAAAAAAAAAAGATCATTTTTCCTTATTTGATCATATCAAAAAGAAACTTTGGGATTGCTAAATCGCAGACGAGATAAATATAGAAAGCAACAGAACCATCATAGTATTTTTTGACTCCTACAATACGAAAGGAAGGGTGGTAAATGGATCATTCAACGATCTGGATCGGATGGATTCTATTTTTTTCTTCGATAGAATAGAAAGGAAATTCCATTGCAGAGCCGTATGCAATGCACAAAAGATGCCTGTACGGCTGTTCAATTCTATTTGTTTTTTTTTTTCTTCTTGTTTTTTTATCCCTTACTTTAGCCCAATCGTGCGAGATAGAAGAACCGTTCATGCATGATGTTATATCAAATATTATCAGGGTTATGATTCACCAGCCTGCTAGTTCTTTTTATGAGGCGCAAGCAGGCGAATTTATCCTGGAAGCGGAAGAACTACTGAAACTTCGCGAAACCCTCACAAAGGTTTATGTACAAAGAACGGGCAACCCTTTATGGGTTATATCCGAAGACATGGAAAGGGATGTTTTTATGTCGGCAACAGAAGCCCAAGCTCATGGAATTGTTGATCTTGTAGCGGTCGAAAATGAAAATACTGGGGATTCCGTATAAATACATGATTCCGCTTCAAACCATAATTCGAATTTTCCGCGATTTTATATTGAATGGAAATAATTCATAATCATCAATCATCAGGTTAAGATCGATCTAAACCAACCTATTTTGTTATATATATTTTGATATGCCGACAATTAAACAACTTATTAGAAACACAAGACAGCCAATAAGAAATATCACGAAATCCCCCGCGCTTCGAGGATGTCCTCAGCGTAGGGGAACATGTACTAGGGTGTATGTGCGACTCGTTTAGATCATGAGTTCGAACAAATGAAACCATTTTTCCAGTACCAATCACCAGTACCAATGAATAGGATGGATAGAGTGGAAAAAGCCATTTACTATCTAAAAATAAACAAAAAAAAAATAATAAAAATGAAGATCTATCATATACCTATATTTTTGTGTATGAAGTTGAAATTTATGGTTTCCATTGGTGCAAATCCAATCACCTCAATTTGAGATGAGAAGCAATTCCCCATTGGTAGCATAGCAAATAGTTATCCATTAAGCGGAGGAAATAGTACTATAAGAAGTAAAAAGGTTATGTTCCTATTTTTGAAAGAACGGACTAACAAGGTCAGCTACCTAGCCAACTTTCATAATTAAATGCCGTCACTGTATGGATATCCTTTCTTGTGAAAAGAGCTATTACTGTATAATTGATTGGTAGAGCCAAGGAGAGTGAACTATACAAGTTCACAATAACATTTGATTAAATGAAAGAAGAGGCTCCGGTGTATAGAGAGGACCTCACCGTTTACGAAGTAACCATAGAAACGACGGAACCCACTATTTTTTTTTTCTTTTATTTATTTAATATCGTTAGAATTTCCTATTTCCAGGTAAATACCCGGAAGAAATAAAAAATAGTGGTTGGGAAGGTCATAGTAGCAAAAGCCATTGGAATTTATATTTTATATATCGGAAAATCCGTTTTGTTATTAATCAATCGGGGGATAAAAGGATGACTGAAAGAAGAGAAATCAATTAGTTATTCATTAAAGTTTAATTTGATTCAATGACCAGAGTTAAACGAGGATATATAGCTCGGAGACGTCGAACAAAAATTCGTTTATTTGCATCAACCTTTATAGGGGCTCATTCAAGGCTTACCCGAACCGCTACTCAACAGAAAATGAGAGCTTTGTTTTCCTCTCATCGAGATAGGGGCAGGCAAAAGAGGGACTTTCGTCGTTTGTGGATCACTCGGATAAATGCAGCAGTTCGTGAGAACGGGGTATTCGATAGTTATAGTGGATTAATACACAATCTGTACAAGAAGCAATTGCTTCTTAATCGTAAAATACTTGCGCAAATAGCTATATCAAATAAGAATTGTCTTTACATGATTTCCAATAAGATTATCAAATAAAAGAGATTCTATTCTAAAGTCATATATAGGAATGCTTGAAACAGAATAGAATTCCCCGGAGAACGGCCTCCGGGAAGATAGAACAAAAATAAATTAAGAAATTTAGATAAGTAGTAGGAATGAATAAACATCTTTCAAAAAAAAGATTCCTTCTCTCCTTTCCCTATTTATTGTTTCTTATAACACAACAATCAAATCCGGATTTGAGGCTTTTTCGAACAAAACATCAATCTGAGCTTGAGTTCCAATTAGAGTTTTGAATCAATGGAAGAGTATATCTATTTATTTCTGGTTCTAGGACCAGTAGTTCTAGGGATCGACTCTGCTCTCTCAAACTGTTTTTCATTATTAAGAAAAGGTAACAAAGATAAAATACGAGCTTGTTTTATAGCAATAGTAATTAATCGTTGTTGTTTCAAGGTCAATCTATTCACCCGTCTAGATAATATTTTTCCCTGTTCACTAATAAATCGACTAATTAAACTCATGTTTCTATAATCAATTCGATCCCCCGATTCAATTGGGGGAAAACGCCTACGAAAAGATCGCTTGGATTTACGAAAAGGTTGCTTGGATTTTTCCATGGTTTATTCCTTATCTCTAAAATTCTATTTTTTTTTATTCATTTCAGATCCGACCGAAATAGGTTTTATTTGTATTTTGTATATTATATATATATGTATATGTGGTAATGTTAAGTTCTTCCTTTTCCTGCTCCTTTGATTTGAAAGATCATACACACGTGTTCCGTTCGATCTATTTCTTTATTTCCCCATGAATCGTATGCTTGTGACAATAGCGACAAAATTTTCTCAAGTCTAATCGACTGGGTGTATTGTGTCGATTCTTTTGAGTAATATATCTAGAAATGCCCGGCGATTCCTTATTGACACCATTTTGGATACAACTTGTACATTCCAAAATAACTCTAACTCGGACATCTTTACCCTTAGCCATGAACCTCCTTTGAATTTTTGTTTGATCGACTTAACTCTTCTATTTTCGACCCGAACCTAAGAAGACGAAAAGAACAAAAAAGAAAAAAAATCAATATCAAATAGCAATAGAAGTTACTAACTAGAAATTCCATTTCTAAAGTGTTCGTTCTAATTATGTAATTCTAATTAATATTAATAGAATATTATTTATATAGTAATAATGTAAGTAATACAATTTTTTCTAACTATCAATTATTCGTATTCTAATCCCAGTATTTCATTTAAGTATCTTTTTCTATGCTATGCTTTCGTGGAGCTTTTATTTACCTTACACTGGAACCTCTTTCCATTTCTGTTCTCCAAAATAGGATCTTAGATCCACCGGATTTTTGCTGAGGTTCAATACACTTTTTATTTTTCTTTCCTTCCTATCCTAAAGAACTGAAAAAGGGGGGGGGCGAAGTTTTAGTCACGTCGCGTAGAATTGTATCTCAAATTTTCTTCATTTTTTCGCATATCAATAACTAGAATGAAAAAAAAGGGAATGACAAAGCATCTGGGAATAAACGATTAATTTCTATCAATAGACCCGCTAAAGACCCAAACCATAGAGTAGTTAGCACAGGTGCTGTGGAAAGATATGTTTTTATATCTTGCATTGAAAATCCTCCTTCTTTATTGTAATACATATATGGTCAGATGCTGTAGTTCAAGATCATTTGTATTTTTTTTGTACGGAATTCCTAACAAAAACGGATATGTATAATGAACAGTAGATGAGATTTTCCTATCCCTGTTCCTAAAAAAGGGGGTCCCCTTCTTCCTAAGCATTACCGATAAATATTCATTCTTTTTTTATACGTTAGGTTTCAGATGTATATAATTCTTTTATTATATGAAACCAAAAAAAAGAAATGAAAAGAAAATTCTATATGGATAGAGGAGAAAATAACGATATGGAAAACAAGACATGGATTTTGTACAATGACACTGTACAACAATTTTTAAAAGGGATGTAGCGCAGCTTGGTAGCGCGTTTGTTTTGGGTACAAAATGTCACGGGTTCAAATCCTGTCATCCCTACCTATTACTTCTCCTATGGGCGGTAACGAGGGATTAATTGAGTGAGATCAATTAAATAAAATCGGACATAATCTTTCATTTTTGCATACCAATATATGCAAGACGCATTGGGGGTACAAAAATGAGAAAATCCTTTTCTTTACAATCGTATCTCCTGGCATAAGAAAGCGCTCTTAGTTCAGTTCGGTAGAACGCGGGTCTCCAAAACCCG